GCTAGCGTAGCTTATTTAAAGCATAACACTGAAGATGTTAAGATGAGCCCTAGAAAGCTCCGCAGGCACAAAGGTTTGGTCCTGACTTTACTATCAACTTTAGCTAAATTTACACATGCAAGTATCCGCACCCCTGTGAGAATGCCCTACAGTCCCCCGCCCGGGAACAAGGAGCTGGTATCAGGCACACTCATTTAATAGCCCAAAACGCCTTGCTTAGCCACACCCTCAAGGGAATTCAGCAGTGATAAATATTAAGCCATAAGTGAAAACTTGACTTAGTTAAAGCTAAGAGGGCCGGTAAAACTCGTGCCAGCCACCGCGGTTATACGAGAGACCCAAGTTGTTAGTTTCCGGCGTAAAGCGTGGTTAAAAACAAATACACATTAAAGCCGAAAATTTTCAAAGCTGTTATACGCACCCGAGAATAAAAAGACCAATAACGAAAGTAGCTTTATTTATTTTGAACCCACGAAAGCTATGGCACAAACTGGGATTAGATACCCCACTATGCCTAGCCGTAAACATCGATAGTAACATACAATACCTATCCGCCCGGGTACTACGAGCATCAGCTTAAAACCCAAAGGACTTGGCGGTGCTTTAGATCCACCTAGAGGAGCCTGTTCTAGAACCGATAACCCCCGTTCAACCTCACCCTTTCTTGCCTCCCCCGCCTATATACCACCGTCGTCAGCTTACCCTGTGAAGGCCCTATAGTAAGCAAAATTGGCATAGCCCAAAACGTCAGGTCGAGGTGTAGCGTATGAAAGGGGAAGAAATGGGCTACATTCACTTTCTCAGTGAACACGAAAGACATATTGAAATATAAGTCCAAAGGAGGATTTAGCAGTAAGCAGAAAATAGAGTGTCCTGCTGAAACCGGCCCTGAAGCGCGCACACACCGCCCGTCACTCTCCCCAAGCTTCCTCAAACCAAATAATTAAAAATATATAAATGCAAAGGGGAGGCAAGTCGTAACATGGTAAGTGTACCGGAAGGTGCACTTGGAAAAATCAGAGTATAGCTAAGCTAGAAAAGCATCTCCCTTACACCGAGAAGTCATCCGTGCAAATCGGATTACCCTGATGCCCAACAGCTAGCTCATCCTAATAAAAACAACCCACCAATATAAATAAACCCTAATACACGACAGCACACCAAACAAACCATTTTTCCACCCTAGTATAGGAGATAGAAAAGGGCCCCGAAGCAATAGAAAAAGTACCGCAAGGGAACGCTGAAAGAGAAGTGAAATAATCCAGTAAAGCACAGAAAAGCAGAGACTTAATCTCGTACCTTTTGCATCATGATTTAGCCAGTATATTCAAGCAGAGAGCCCTTTAGTTTGAAGCCCCGAAACTAAGTGAGCTACTTCAAGACAGCCTATAATAGGGCACACCCATCTCTGTGGCAAAAGAGTGGGAAGAGCTTCAAGTAGAGGTGATAGACCTACCGAACTTAGTTATAGCTGGTTGTCTATGAATTGGATAAAAGTTCAGCCTCTCAGCTTCTCCACTCACCCCTTACCAACTCAAATGATATCCAAGAAACCGAGAGCGTTAATCAAAGGGGGTACAGCCCCTCTGATTTAAGATACAACTTTTTTAGGAGGTTAAAGATCATAATTTACCTAAAGGTAATATATTTTGGTGGGCCTAAAAGCAGCCATCCAATTAGAAAGCGTTAAAGCTCAGATATGTAAAATAACCATTTATATTGATAAATAATTCTTAAACCCCTAATATTTAATAGACCATTCCATGCAAACATGGAAGTGACCATGCTAATATGAGTAATAAGAGAGTATCTGTCTCTCTCCCAGCATAAGTGTAAGTCGGAACGAACTAATCACCGAATTCTAACGGCCCCAACCAAAGAGTGTACTGAATTACATATTAAATAACAAGAAAACTATTCAATAATAAACCGTTAACCCTACACTGGTATGCTAATAAGGAAAGACTAAAAGAAAGTGAAGGAACTCGGCAAACACAAGCCTCGCCTGTTTACCAAAAACATCGCCTCTTGCAAAACTAAAGAATAAGAGGTCCCGCCTGCCCTGTGACGATAAGTTTAACGGCCGCGGTATTTTGACCGTGCGAAGGTAGCGCAATCACTTGTCTCTTAAATGGGGACCTGTATGAATGGCACCACGAGGGCTTAACTGTCTCCACTTTCCAGTCAATGAAATTGATCTTCCCGTGCAGAAGCGGGAATTAAAACATAAGACGAGAAGACCCTATGGAGCTTTAGACACTAAGGCAGCTCATGTTAAATAACCCCAGACAAGGGAAAAAACCAAATGAAAACTGCCCTAATGTCTTTGGTTGGGGCGACCGCGGGGAAATACAAAACCCCCACGTGGAATGGGACTACCTGTCTCAAAGCTGAGAGCTCCCGCTCTAAAAAGCAGAATTTCTGACCAATAAGATCCGGCTTTGCCGATCAACGGACCGAGTTACCCTAGGGATAACAGCGCAATCCTCTTTTAGAGCCCATATCGACAAGAGGGTTTACGACCTCGATGTTGGATCAGGATATCCTAATGGTGCAGCCGCTATTAAGGGTTCGTTTGTTCAACGATTAAAATCCTACGTGATCTGAGTTCAGACCGGAGTAATCCAGGTCAGTTTCTATCTATGAAATGATCTTTTCTAGTACGAAAGGACCGAAAAGAAGAGGCCCCTGCTCAAAGTACACCTCATCCTTACCTAATGAAGACAAATAAAATAGGTAAAAGGACATACCCCCTACAAGCCAAAGATAACGGCATGTTAAGGTGGCAGAGCCCGGAAATTGCAAAAGACCTAAGCCCTTTCAACAGAGGTTCAAGTCCTCTCCTTAACTATGATCTCAACACTCGTTACACATATCATTAATCCTCTTGCCTTCATTGTCCCCGTTCTTTTAGCCGTGGCATTCCTTACACTCATTGAACGAAAAGTTTTGGGCTATATACAATTACGAAAAGGACCCAATATTGTAGGGCCCTATGGTCTCCTACAGCCAATTGCTGACGGTGTTAAACTCTTTATTAAAGAACCAATCCGACCCTCCACCTCCTCACCTGTTCTATTTCTTTTAACCCCAATACTTGCACTTACCCTTGCCATGACATTATGAGCCCCCATACCCCTCCCATACCCCGTCCTGGATCTCAACCTCGGTATTTTATTTGTTCTAGCCATTTCTAGCCTAGCAGTTTATTCGATTCTAGGGTCAGGATGGGCCTCCAACTCAAAATATGCCCTAATTGGGGCCCTACGAGCTGTTGCACAAACCATCTCATATGAAGTCAGTTTAGGATTAATTCTATTAAGTATTATTATTTTTGCAGGGGGATTTACCCTACAGACATTCAATGTAGTCCAAGAAAGTGTTTGACTAATTATCCCCGCCTGACCCTTAGCTGCAATATGATATATTTCAACTTTAGCAGAGACTAATCGAGCCCCCTTTGACTTGACAGAGGGAGAATCCGAATTAGTATCCGGCTTCAATGTTGAATATGCAGGAGGCCCATTTGCCCTCTTTTTCTTAGCAGAGTACGCCAACATCTTACTTATAAATACACTATCCGCCACACTATTTTTAGGTGCATCACACATCCCATCCCTTCCTGAGTTCACCGCAATAAACTTAATAACCAAAGCAGCCCTTCTATCCATGATATTTTTATGAGTACGAGCCTCTTACCCCCGATTTCGATATGATCAACTAATACACTTGATCTGAAAAAATTTTTTACCACTTACACTAGCCATAGTAATTTGACACCTTGCCCTTCCTATTGCATTCGCAGGCCTTCCTCCTCAACTCTAACCCCGGAGTTGTGCCTGAATTTAAAGGGCCACTTTGATAGAGTGAATAATGGGGGTTAAAATCCCCCCAACTCCTTAGAAAAAAGGGACTTGAACCCTACCCGGAGAGATCAAAACTCTCAGTGCTTCCACTACACCACTTTCTAGTAAAGTCAGCTAAACAAGCTTTTGGGCCCATACCCCAAACATGTTGGTTAAAATCCTTCCTTTACTAATGAATCCCTACATTCTAGCAACCCTATTATTTGGTTTAGGCCTAGGAACCACAATTACATTTGCCAGTTCCCATTGACTCCTTGCTTGAATAGGTCTTGAAATTAATACCTTGGCCATTATTCCGCTTATAGCACAGCACCATCACCCACGAGCAGTAGAAGCAACCACCAAATATTTCCTAACTCAAGCTACAGCTGCTGCCATACTTCTATTTGCCAGCACTACCAATGCTTGACTTTCCGGACAATGAGAAATTCAACAGATATCCCACCCCCTCCCCATCACCATAATTACGATTGCCCTCGCATTAAAAGTGGGACTCGCCCCCCTCCACTCATGACTCCCAGAAGTCCTCCAAGGATTAGACCTAACCACTGGACTTATCCTTTCAACCTGACAGAAACTGGCCCCTTTCGCCCTATTGCTTCAACTTCAACCTACTAACTCCACAATCCTCATCATATTTGGACTTACATCTACCCTTATTGGTGGCTGAGGTGGCCTAAACCAGACGCAACTGCGAAAAATTTTAGCCTACTCATCAATTGCCCACTTAGGTTGAATAATTCTAATTCTACAATTTAATACCTCACTTACACTCCTTACACTCTTGACGTATTTTATTATAACATTCTCAACATTTCTTATCTTTAAACTTAATCAAGCCACTAACATTAATACCCTTGCCACCTCTTGAGCAAAAACCCCTGTATTAACCACATTAGCCCCTCTCGCACTTCTCTCCCTAGGAGGTCTCCCCCCTTTAACTGGATTTATGCCCAAATGACTCATTCTACAAGAACTCACCAAACAAGACCTAGCCCTCACGGCAACCCTAGCTGCACTGTCTGCCCTTCTTAGCTTATATTTTTATCTCCGACTTTCCTACGCTATGACCCTAACCATATCTCCCAACAACACAACTGGAATCTCCCCATGACGCCTCCATTCTATACAAAATACCCTACCACTAGCCATTACCCTCATAGCTACCCTCGCCCTACTTCCCCTAACCCCCGCTATAATAGCGCTTCTGGTTATTTAAGAGACTTAGGCTAATATCCAGACCAAGGGCCTTCAAAGCCCTAAGTGGGAGTGAGAATCTCCCAGTCTCTGTAAGACTTGCGGGACATTACCCCACATCTCCTGCATGCAAAACAGATACTTTAATTAAGCTAAAGCCTTCCTAGAAGGGCAGGCCTCGATCCTACAAACTCTTAGTTAACAGCTAAGCGCTCAAACCAGCGAGCATCCATCTACTTTCCCCCGCCTAGTAAAATACAAAATAGGCGGGGGAAAGCCCCGGCAGACGCTAGCCTGCCACTTTAGATTTGCAATCTAATGTGTTAAAACACCTCGGAGCTTGGCAGGAAGAGGACTTAAACCTCTGTACATGGGGCTACAATCCACCGCTTAAAACTCAGCCATCCTACCTGTGGCAACCACACGTTGATTTTTCTCGACTAATCATAAAGACATCGGCACCCTTTATCTAGTATTTGGTGCTTGAGCCGGTATAGTGGGAACAGCTCTAAGCCTACTTATCCGAGCAGAATTAAGCCAACCAGGCGCTCTTCTTGGGGATGACCAGATTTATAATGTAATCGTCACAGCACATGCATTTGTAATAATTTTCTTTATAGTAATACCAATTATAATTGGAGGCTTCGGAAACTGACTAGTACCTCTAATAATTGGGGCCCCTGATATAGCATTTCCCCGGATGAATAATATAAGCTTTTGACTTCTTCCCCCTTCTTTCCTCCTTCTCCTAGCCTCCTCAGGAGTTGAAGCGGGTGCAGGAACTGGTTGAACAGTTTACCCTCCTCTGGCAGGTAACCTAGCACATGCAGGGGCATCTGTGGATTTAACCATCTTCTCACTACATCTGGCAGGAGTTTCCTCAATTTTAGGAGCTATTAATTTCATTACCACTATCATTAATATGAAACCCCCTGCTATCTCTCAATATCAAACCCCTCTATTCGTATGAGCAGTCTTAATTACCGCTGTCCTACTTCTCTTATCACTTCCAGTCCTTGCAGCCGGCATCACAATACTTCTAACTGACCGAAACCTTAATACCACATTCTTTGATCCCGCGGGGGGAGGAGATCCAATTCTCTATCAACACTTATTCTGATTCTTCGGCCACCCTGAAGTTTACATTCTTATTCTTCCAGGCTTTGGTATAATCTCCCACATTGTTGCCTACTACTCAGGTAAAAAAGAACCGTTCGGATATATAGGAATAGTGTGGGCAATAATGGCTATTGGCCTCCTCGGGTTTATTGTTTGAGCCCACCACATATTCACAGTTGGTATGGACGTCGATACCCGAGCTTACTTTACATCTGCCACAATAATTATTGCAATCCCAACCGGGGTAAAAGTATTCAGCTGACTAGCAACCCTTCATGGGGGCTCAATTAAATGAGAAACACCCCTCCTATGGGCCCTGGGTTTTATTTTCTTATTTACAGTCGGAGGGTTAACTGGTATTGTTCTGGCAAATTCATCCTTAGATATCGTCCTTCATGACACATATTATGTAGTAGCCCACTTCCACTATGTTCTGTCTATAGGAGCAGTATTTGCTATCATAGGAGCCTTCGTACACTGATTCCCTCTATTCTCAGGGTATACTCTACACAGTACCTGAACAAAAATTCACTTTGGGGTTATATTTGTAGGAGTTAACCTAACCTTCTTCCCACAGCACTTTCTTGGACTTGCTGGCATGCCTCGCCGATATTCTGACTACCCAGACGCCTATACTCTTTGAAATACCGTTTCCTCTATTGGTTCTCTAATCTCTCTTATTGCAGTAATTATGTTCTTATTTATTATCTGGGAAGCATTTGCTGCCAAACGAGAAGTGCTCTCAGTAGAGCTAACCACAACTAATGTGGAATGACTTCATGGCTGCCCTCCCCCTTATCACACATTTGAGGAGCCTGCATTCGTACAAGTCCAATCAAATTAATCGAGAAAGGGAGGAATTGAACCCCCGTAGGCTGGTTTCAAGCCAACCACATAACCACTCTGTCACTTTCTTAATAAGATGCTAGTAAAATTGTAATTACACTGCTTTGTCAAGGCAGAATAGTGGGTTAGAACCCCACGCATCTTATGACCTAATGGCACATCCCTCACAACTAGGATTCCAAGATGCAGCTTCACCTGTTATAGAAGAACTTCTTCACTTCCACGACCACGCCTTAATAATTGTATTTTTAATCAGTACACTAGTACTTTATATTATTGTTGCTATAGTTTCAACCAAATTAACCAATAAATATATTTTAGATTCTCAAGAAATTGAAATTATCTGAACAATTCTACCAGCAATTATTTTAATTCTTATTGCACTACCCTCCCTCCGCATTCTTTACCTTATAGACGAAATTAATGATCCTCACCTTACGATCAAAGCCATAGGGCACCAATGATATTGAAGCTATGAATATACTGACTATGAAGACCTCGGTTTTGACTCATACATGATTCCTACACAAGACCTCGCCCCCGGACAATTCCGCCTTTTAGAAGCAGATCACCGAATAGTAATCCCAGTCGAGTCCCCTATTCGAGTCTTAGTGTCCGCCGAAGATGTTCTACATTCATGAGCAGTCCCCGCCCTTGGGATCAAAATGGATGCAGTTCCAGGCCGATTAAATCAAACAGCCTTTATTGCATCTCGCCCCGGAGTATTTTATGGACAATGTTCCGAAATTTGTGGCGCAAATCACAGTTTTATGCCTATCGTAGTTGAGGCTGTCCCTCTAGAACACTTTGAAAATTGATCCTCCCTAATACTTGAAGACGCCTCACTAAGAAGCTAAACAGGGTCTCAGCATTAGCCTTTTAAGCTAAAAATTGGTGCTTCCCAACCACCCTTAGTGACATGCCTCAACTTAACCCTTCACCCTGATTTGCCATTCTTGTTTTCTCTTGACTAATTTTCTTAACTATTTTACCCCCAAAAGTACTAGCCCATACCTTTCCCAACGAACCCACTCTTCAGAGCACCGAGAAACCTAAAACAGAACCCTGAACCTGACCATGACACTAAGCTTCTTTGACCAGTTTATGAGCCCCTCATTCCTAGGAATTCCACTGATGGCCCTTGCTCTTAGCTTACCTTGAATTCTTTTCCCGACTCCCCCCGCCCGATGATTAAATAATCGACTAATCACCCTACAAAACTGATTTATTAATCGATTTACGCAGCAGCTTTTAATACCTTTAAATTTAGGAGGTCATAAATGAGCTCTGATTCTTACATCCCTAATATTATTCCTCATCACACTAAACATACTAGGCCTTTTACCATACACATTCACTCCTACAACACAGCTATCCCTAAATATAGGCCTCGCTGTCCCTCTCTGACTTGCTACCGTAATTATTGGTATGCGTAATCAACCCACAATTGCTCTAGGTCACCTTTTACCAGAAGGAACCCCTACCCTTTTAATCCCAGTTCTTATCATCATCGAAACAATTAGTCTTTTCATTCGCCCTCTTGCCCTAGGAGTACGATTAACAGCTAACCTAACAGCAGGCCACCTTTTAATTCAATTGATTGCCACAGCTGCATTTGTCCTCCTCCCCCTCATACCCACGGTAGCAATACTTACCGCCGCACTCTTATTCTTATTAACACTGCTAGAGGTCGCTGTAGCAATAATTCAAGCTTACGTCTTCGTGCTCCTTTTAAGCCTTTACTTACAAGAAAACGTCTAATGGCCCACCAAGCACACGCATATCATATAGTAGACCCTAGCCCTTGACCCCTAACAGGCGCAGTTGCCGCTCTGTTAATGACATCAGGTCTTGCAATTTGATTTCACTTTAGCTCAACTACCCTAATAACACTTGGCCTAATTCTTCTCCTATTAACTATATATCAATGATGACGAGACATCGTACGAGAAGGGACATTTCAAGGCCACCATACACCACCAGTCCAAAAAGGTCTCCGCTATGGTATAATTCTTTTCATCACATCCGAAGTTTTCTTTTTTCTTGGCTTCTTTTGAGCTTTTTATCACTCAAGTCTTGCACCAACTCCCGAGTTAGGAGGATGCTGACCCCCTACAGGAATTATAACCTTAGACCCCTTCGAAGTTCCCTTATTAAATACAGCCGTACTACTTGCATCAGGTGTTACAGTTACCTGAGCCCATCATAGCCTAATAGAAGGAGAGCGGAAGCAAGCAATTCAATCACTTACTCTCACAATCCTTCTCGGATTTTACTTTACTGCTCTTCAAGCCATAGAATACTACGAAGCACCTTTCACAATTGCCGACGGAGTCTATGGATCTACGTTCTTTGTGGCAACAGGTTTTCACGGACTTCACGTTATTATTGGCTCAACCTTCCTAGCGGTATGCCTTCTCCGTCAAATTCAATATCACTTTACATCTGAACATCACTTTGGATTTGAAGCAGCCGCCTGATACTGACACTTCGTGGATGTTGTCTGACTTTTCTTATATATCTCTATCTACTGATGAGGCTCATAATCTTTCTAGTACTAATGTTAGTATGAGTGACTTCCAATTACCTGATCTTGGTTAAAATCCAAGGAAAGATAATGAATTTAATCACAACAATCCTTATTATTACAATTGCTCTATCAACCATTCTGGCTATCGTATCATTCTGACTACCACAAATGAATCCAGACCATGAAAAATTATCTCCATATGAGTGTGGCTTTGACCCCTTAGGTACAGCCCGCCTACCATTTTCCCTACGATTTTTTTTAATCGCCATCCTCTTCCTCCTTTTTGATCTAGAAATTGCCCTCCTGCTTCCCCTCCCATGAGGGGATCAACTATCATCCCCCCTCCTCACCTTTTTCTGAGCCTCAGCAGTCCTCATACTTCTCACCCTAGGCCTAATTTATGAATGACTACAAGGTGGACTTGAGTGAGCTGAGTAGGTAATTAGTTTAAAAAAAATATTTGATTTCGGCTCAAAAGCTTATGGTTAAAGTCCATAATTAGCCTGATGACCCCCGTTCACTTCACCTTCTCATCAGCTTTTATTCTAGGGTTAACAGGCCTAGCATTTCACCGAACCCATCTCTTATCCGCCCTATTATGCCTAGAAGGCATAATACTTTCCTTATTCATTGCCCTCTCCCTATGGACCCTGCAACTTAATTCAACTAACTTCGCAGCATCCCCTATACTTTTACTGGCATTTTCAGCCTGTGAAGCAAGTGCAGGCCTTGCCCTACTTGTAGCTACCGCTCGAACACACGGAACCGACCGCCTACAGAGCCTTAACCTGTTACAATGCTAAAAATTCTCATTCCTACTCTTATGCTGGCCCCCACAGCTTGACTCTCTCCTGCCAAATGACTATGACCCATCTCACTCTTACATAGCCTAATCATTGCCCTCATTAGCTTAACCTGACTAAAGTTTATATTTGACACTGGATGATCGTCTTTAAATCTATACATGGCCACAGACCTCCTCTCAACACCCCTCCTAGTCTTAACCTGTTGACTATTACCTTTAATAATTCTGGCTAGTCAAAATCACATATCCACCGAGCCGATTAACCGGCAACGAATATATATTATACTCCTGACATCCTTACAATTTTTCCTAATCTTAGCCTTTAGTGCTACCGAAATCATTATGTTTTACATTATGTTTGAAGCTACCCTTATCCCCACACTTGTACTTATCACTCGTTGAGGAAACCAGACAGAACGCCTTAACGCAGGCACTTACTTCTTATTTTATACCTTGGCAGGATCTCTGCCCCTTCTAGTCGCCCTCCTTCTGCTCCAAAACTCCACAGGTACTCTCTCCCTGTTAACCCTGCAATATACAAACCCCCTTCAACTCCACACCTACGCAGACAAAGTATGGTGAGCAGGTTGCATACTTGCTTTCTTAGTTAAAATACCTCTTTACGGCGTACACCTTTGATTACCTAAAGCACATGTAGAAGCCCCCATTGCAGGATCTATAATCCTTGCTGCAGTACTCCTAAAACTAGGCGGTTACGGCATGATACGTATACTTGTTGTCTTAGAACCCTTAACCAAAGAACTAAGCTACCCATTTATTATCTTTGCATTATGAGGAGTAGTTATAACAGGCTCTATTTGCCTACGCCAGACAGATCTCAAGTCACTCATTGCCTACTCCTCCGTAAGCCATATAGGACTTGTCGTAGCGGGCATCTTAATTCAAACACCCTGAGGGTTTACCGGTGCACTAATTCTCATAATCGCCCACGGCCTGACGTCCTCAGCCCTTTTCTGCCTAGCCAATACCAATTATGAACGAACACACAGCCGAACAATACTCTTAGCCCGAGGTCTTCAAATAGTATTACCCCTTATAACAGCCTGATGATTCATTGCAAGCTTAGCAAACCTAGCTCTTCCCCCTCTCCCTAATCTTATAGGGGAGTTAATAATTATCACCTCATTATTTAACTGGTCTTGGTATACACTGGCCCTGACAGGGGGCGGAACTTTAATTACCGCCAGCTACTCCCTCTACATATTCTTAATAACACAACGAGGCCCACTCCCACCCCACATGCTCGCCCTGGAGCCCTCCCACTCCCGAGAACATCTACTCATGACTCTTCACCTTATTCCCCTGTTACTTCTTATCCTTAAGCCCGAGTTAATTTGAGGTTGGGCCACCTGTAGATATAGTTTAACAAAAACATTAGATTGTGATTCTAAAAACAGAAGTTAAAATCCTCTTATCCACCGAGAGAGGCTCGCTAGCAACGAAGACTGCTAATCTCCGCCACCTTGGTTGAACCCCAGGGCTCGCTCGCCGAAGCTTCTAAAGGATAACAGCTCATCCGTTGGTCTTAGGAACCAAAAACTCTTGGTGCAAATCCAAGTAGTAGCTATGCACCCCACTTCCATCATAATAACCTCCAGCCTTATTATTATTTTCGCCCTTCTTATCTACCCTATTATTACCACCCTGAGCCCTAAACCCCAGATAAACAATTGAGCCCTACTGCAAGTAAAAACAGCTGTTAAATCAGCCTTCTTCATCAGTCTATTCCCCCTTTGCCTCTTCCTAAACGAAGGGTCCGAAGTAATCATTATTAACTGAAACTGAATGAACACCCTAACATTTGACATTAACATTAGCTTGAAGTTTGATCACTATTCCATCATTTTTACACCCGTAGCCCTCTATGTTACCTGATCTATTCTCGAATTCGCCTCATGGTATATACACTCCGACCCCTTCATAAACCGTTTTTTTAAATATCTACTAGTGTTCCTTATCGCTATAATTATTCTTGTTACAGCCAATAATATATTCCAACTTTTCATCGGCTGGGAAGGCGTGGGCATTATATCTTTCCTACTCATTGGCTGATGATACGGCCGAACGGATGCAAATACCGCCGCCCTCCAAGCAGTCTTGTATAACCGAGTAGGGGACGTAGGGTTAATTTTTGCTATAGCCTGAATAGCCACGAACCTAAACTCATGAGAGATACAACAAATATTTTCAATTACAAAAAACATAGACCTCACCTACCCACTAATTGGCTTAATTGTTGCCGCCACTGGCAAATCTGCCCAATTTGGACTTCACCCATGACTTCCTTCTGCCATGGAAGGACCAACACCGGTATCTGCCCTATTACACTCTAGCACAATAGTTGTAGCTGGCATTTTTCTACTTATCCGTATAAGCCCCCTAATACAAAATAACCAAGCCGCTCTAACAACCTGCCTGTGTTTAGGGGCCCTTACCACTCTATTTACCGCCACCTGTGCCTTAACCCAAAATGATATCAAGAAAATCGTAGCCTTCTCCACATCCAGCCAACTAGGACTAATAATAGTGACAATTGGCCTAAACCAACCGCAACTTGCCTTCCTCCACATCTGTACACATGCCTTCTTTAAAGCAATACTCTTCTTATGTTCTGGCTCTATTATTCATAGCCTAAACGATGAACAAGATATCCGGAAAATAGGGGGCATACACCATATCACACCTTTCACCTCCTCCTCTCTTACCATCGGTAGCCTAGCCTTAACAGGCACCCCCTTCTTAGCAGGATTCTTCTCCAAAGATGCAATTATTGAAGCACTAAACACATCCCATCTCAACGCCTGAGCCCTGACCCTTACTCTCCTAGCAACCTCCTTCACAGCCATTTACAGCCTTCGTGTTATCTACTTCGTAACAATAGGCCACCCACGATTCAATGTACTCTCCCCAATTAACGAAAATAACTCAGCAGTAATTAACCCCATTAAACGTCTAGCTTGAGGAAGTATCATTGCAGGGTTACTTATTACTACTAACGTTATACCTCTAAAAACACCCGTCATGTCCATACATCCCTTACTAAAACTTGCAGCCCTAATAGTAACTATTATTGGTCTACTTCTGGCCCTAGAACTTGCATCCCTTACAAACAAACAGTTCAAACCAATTCCTCACTTAACCCCCCATCACTTCTCTAATATATTAGGCTTTTTCCCTGCAACTATTCACCGACTTATACCAAAACTAAATCTCTTACTTGGCCAGACAATTGCAAGCCAAATAGTAGACCAAACATGATTAGAGAAAACAGGCCCGAAAGCCGCATCATCCCTTAATATTCCCCTAGTCTCAACCACAAGCAATATCCAACAAGGAATAATTAAAACCTACCTTACCTTATTTCTCCTTACCTTAGCCTTAGCTACATTAACCTTCGTCCTTTAAACTGCCCGAAGACTTCCCCGACTTAAACCTCGCGTTAACTCCAACACAACAAACAATGTTAAGAGAAGCACTCATGCACTAATTACCAGTATTTCGCCCCCAAATGAGTATATTAAGGCTACTCCCCCCACATCCCCTCGCCACACAAAAAATTCCCCCAGCTCTTCCGCCGACAGTCAAGAACTCTCATATCATCCGCCTCAAAACATCCCCGAAGCTAAGACCACCACCACCCCATAAATTAACATTGAAAATACTACAGGACGACTCCCTCAACTCTCAGGATAAGGCTCAGCAGCAAGAGCCGCTGAATAAGCGAACACTACCAATATTCCCCCCAGATAAATTAAAAATAGAACTAAAGATAAAAAAGATCCTCCATGACCTACCAAAATACCACAACCCAGGCCAGCTACCACAACTAAACCCAACGCGGCAAAATAAGGAGAAGGGTTAGCGGCAACTGCCATCAAACCCAATACCAAGCCAAACAAAAATAAAGACATAATATAAGTCATAGTTCTCACCAGGATTTTAACCAAGACCAATGGCTTGAAAAACCACCGTTGTTATTCAACTATAAGAACCATAATGGCAAGCCTCCGTAAAACCCACCCCCTACTAAAAATTGCTAATGACGCAGTAGTAGACCTCCCTACCCCCTCAAATATTTCCGTATGATGAAACTTTGGTTCCCTACTCGGCCTTTGCTTAGTGGCCCAAATCCTCACAGGTTTATTTCTAGCTATACACTATACATCAGATATCGCCACAGCCTTCTCATCAGTTGCCCATATTTGTCGAGATGTCAATTACGGCTGACTGATTCGGAATCTACACGCTAACGGTGCCTCATTCTTCTTCATCTGCCTATACCTCCACATTGGGCGAGGACTTTATTATGGCTCCTACCTCTCAAAAGAAACCTGAAACATTGGTGTTGTACTTCTACTATTAGTTATGATAACGGCCTTCGTAGGTTATGTCCTTCCCTGAGGCCAAATATCTTTCTGAGGGGCCACAGTTATTACTAATTTACTCTCCGCCGTTCCCTATGTGGGAAATACTCTAGTTCAATGAATCTGAGGTGGTTTCTCAGTTGACAACGCAACTCTTACCCGATTCTTCGCATTCCACTTCTTATTCCCCTTTGTCATTGCAGCAATAGCAATTATTCACCTGTTATTCCTACACGAAACCGGCTCCAATAACCCCCTGGGCTTAAACTCAAACGCGGATAAAATCTCCTTTCATCCCTACTTCTCATACAAAGATTTAGTAGGTTTTATAGTTATCCTTGTAGCATTAACATCACTTGCACTATTTACCCCTAACCTGCTAGGAGACCCAGACAACTTTACTCCCGCAAACCCGCTAGTTACCCCTCCTCACATTAAACCCGAATGATACTTCCTTTTCGCATACGCCATCCTACGCTCAATTCCTAATAAGCTAGGGGGAGTACTTGCCCTATTAGCATCAATCCTCATCCTAATAGTAGTACCCATTCTCCACACTTCTAAACAACGCGCCCTAACCTTCCGCCCCCTCACCCAATTTCTGTTCTGAGCCCTCGTCGCAAACGTCGTAATTTTAACCTGAATTGGTGGTATACCTGTCGAACACCCTTTTATTGTTATCGGTCAAATCGCATCCGTACTTTACTTCGCACTTTTCCTTGTAATTACTCCCTTAACAGGATGATTGGAAAATAAAGCCCTTGGATGGTCTTGCATTAGTAGCTCAGAGCCAGAGCGTCGGTCTTGTAAACCGAATGTCAGGGGTTAAATCCCCCTCTTTTGCTCAAAGAGAGGGGATTTTAACCCCGACCACTAACTCCCAAAGCTAGTATTCTAAATTAAACTACTCTTTGAATTTATATTCTTTAATGCATATATGTAATTTCACCATATATATTATACTAAGATAATTGATAATTATTCAGGACATACATGTAATTTCACCATTAATTAATTTAACCATTCAGGAATTACATTAAATGAAGGTAGATACAAAGCATAAAATAATATAAATCCCCTAATATTTAAATATAACAGGCGAAATTTAAGACCGATCACACAAACCCTCGTGTCAAGATATACCAGGACTCAATACCTCTGTACAAGCCAAAGTTTAATGTAGTAAGAACCGACCATCAGTTGATTCCTTAAGGCATTCGTTTAATGAAGGTGAGGGACAATAATTGTGGGGGTCACACTTAGTGAATTATTCCTGGCATTTGGTTCCTATTTCAGGGCCATTACTTGATATTATTCCTCACACTTTCATCGACGCTGACATAAGTTAATGGTGGAGTACATATGGCGAGATAACCCACCATGCCGAGCGTTCTCTCTAGAGGGTCACTGGTTCTCTTTTTTGGTTTCCTTTCATTTGGCATTTCACAGTGCATACAGTAATGAATTATAAGGTTGAACATTTCCTTGCTTGCGTGTAAATAGTATTCATGGTGAAAGACTATTACTGAAGAATACCATATTTTGATATCATGAGCATAAGGTTCAAAAATTTCTCGTAAATATCTAAGATACCCCCTTTGAAAGGTTTTTGAGGGTAAAACCCCCCTACCCCCCTATACTCCTAGGATCATTAACATTCCTGAAAACCCCCCCGTAAACAGGAAAATCTCTAGTGGTATAATTACATGCCCAAAATGTGTGTATATATATCATTTTAATATTCCAT